TCATAAATTATTAAAGTATGCCGTTCGCGATACATAAAATACTCAGCCAGGGCTGCTCCCGTATAAGGGGCGAGGTATTGTAATGTAGCAGGTGAATCCGCCATTTCAGCTACTACAATAGTGTATTCCATGGCCCCCTCTTCATGGAAAGTAGTTACTACTTGAGCCACGGAGGATGCTCTTTGACCGATAGCTACATAAACACATATTACATCTTGCCCTTTTTGATTGAGAATTGTATCTGTGGCTACTGCTGTTTTGCCAGTCTGTCTGTCCCCAATAATTAACTCTCGCTGACCGCGCCCTATGGGGATCATCGAATCGATAGCAATAAGCCCTGTTTGAAGGGGTTCATATACGGAACGCCTGGAAATTATACCCGGAGCAGGAGATTCAATTAAGCGAGATTCCGAAGCTACAATTTCGCCTCTCCCATCAATAGGTTTAGCCAGAGCATTTATAACACGACCCAAGTAAGCCTCGCTCACGGGTATCTGAGCAATTCTTCCTGTTGCTTTTACAAAACTTCCCTCTTGTATCATCAACCCATCGCCCATTAATACAATCCCAACATTTTTGGATTCCAAATTCAGAGCAATACCCCTAGTCCCTTCTGCAAATTCGACTAATTCACCTGACATTATTCCACCAAGACCTATAATACGAGCAATCCCATCCCCCACTTGAATTACGCGACCGATATTCTCAATCCCTACTTTCCTATTATATTGTTCAATACGTTCGCGGAGAATTTTATGAATTTCGTCGACTCGAAGGGTTGCCATTAGTGTTTCTTGACTCTTTTTTTCGGAAGCAAGGGGAAAAATAATGCCTAAATTCTAAACGAAAGTAGAAGTTCAAGGTCTAATTAATTTAATTATTTCTTTGATTCTATGGCCCCTAGAATGCCAATATTAGCACGAATCGTACGGAAATGTAACTCGGTATTCAAACAACTATTCAGAGTTCCTAGAGCTCCTTGTACGGCCTGTTGGAAAACCCGTTGTCGGACCTGATTCATCGCCCTTTGTTTTTCAAAATAAAGGATTTCATTTTTAGACTTTTCTAATTGTTCCAAACTAATAGAAGTAGCATTAATCAAATTTGCTTTTTCTCGTTCTATCTCAGAGTATCCATTCATTCGATACTCATCCGCTTCTAGTTCGACTTTCTGTAATCGAACCCGAGCTTTTTCGAGCTGCTCAATGGTCCCTCTACGCAATTCTTCCGAATTTCGAATAGTACTCAAGATTCTCTGTTTTCGATTATCTAATAAATCTTTTAATGAAAGTAGATTATCTTGCTATTAAGTTTACAATTTTTATGATCTCTTCCCGAACCAAACATGAATCTTTCGATTCATTTGGCTCTCACGCTCCTTTTTTTTCTTTTTTTGCTATGGCTATTTCCATATCTTTTTTTTTATGTAATGAGCCTATCCTCTATCTTCTCTTTTCTGTTTATATTTCAATATACCGAAACCCATATTAAGAATATAAGACTAGATAAATATTAAGAGGACTCTTCCGCCTAGATAAAAATCTATCATGGTCAGCAAAGTTGTTTCTTTATTTGTATTTGCCCTTTAGTTAATAATTTCAATTTCATTAAGAAAAACTAACTAAATAAATGGAAAATGAAAATTGATAGAATTCTTTTTTTTTTCTTCAAATCCAAAAAATTTCTCTTTTTTTTATTTTATACATAGGTCGTCGATTCGGCATTGGATAAAAAAGGGCAGGGTGCCCTTCTAGTAAATAGTTCAAACCATTTTATCGATATGAGTGTTTTATATCAGATAAATTCTACATTAGCTATTTCCCGTTTAAAGCATTTCGGTACTAATACTAATATAGTTGTAGAAAGAGTACCCCTTTTTGCCTGGACTTCAAGCAGTTTAGCTTTAACCGTGTTAATGGTCTCACATTATTGGTCTATAGAGAATCAAAGTTGATTTACCAATGAGTCGCGAAATGCTATGGTTCTTCCATATGATTTCTGAATTTATTCAGAAGTAATTCGTCGAGATCGTGCACCTTTTTCTTATTTATCCAAAAAATACTAAAAAATATTTTAAAGTGCAGCCGGATAGATCCAATCTATTCTTGAAATAGACAACTCGCACACACTCCCTTTCCAAAAAAAATCAATACACCAACCACTACAGTTAGATTTATTAGATTTGTTGCTAAAATATCGGTATTAAGCCCGAAACTCCCAGCGGATGGCCAGTGAGCTAAAAAAACGAAAGAATGGGTTACATTTTTCATATGCTCTCCTCTTATAGATAGGACGAACAAAGAGCAAAGTTTTTCGATCACTTACTTCGCTCGCCCTTTTTTGATCGGTTTTTTTAATGTAATTTTTTTTAATGCAAATAGATTCAATCTAATAATTTCTTTTAGATTAAGTCTTAGGTCTCGTTTGACCTGTGAAAGACTCCTTTGTTGAAATGTTCCAAAAATTCCTAAAATAAAAGGAAAAAGACTTTCCACTGTCCTAAACTAAGGACGGGAAGGAAGAAGGCGAGCATATCCTCTAAATTGATCATCCTCAAATCAGCCCTTCCTGGGGTGGGGTATTGTCTGTCCCGATAAATAGGTAATTCCAGGAGTAATAAATAGGAGTAAAGTATTGATATAATTGGAATTGCAGAAGCAAATACCAATTTACTAAAAAAAGAAAAAAGTATCTAATCTAAAGGACTCATTTTCTTTTTTAGGATTAAACAAAAGGGTTCGCAAATAAAAGCGCTAGTGCCACAACTAGTCCATAAATTGTTAAAGCTTCCATAAAAGCTAGACTAAGCAATAAAGTACCTCGTATTTTACCTTCTGCTTCTGGCTGTCTCGCAATACCTTCTACAGCTTGTCCTGCAGCAGTACCTTGACCAACTCCAGGCCCAATAGAAGCAAGCCCTACGGCCAATCCAGCAGCAATAACGGAAGCAGCAGCAATTAGTGGATTCATGGTGAGTTCCTCGTGTCAAAAAAAAAAGAAATGGTTAAGGATACAATCAACCAAGAAATTCTTACTTCTAAGCTCTATTGGGGAGAAGTAACTAAAAAGTACAAATTGAAATGATAATCTGAATTGTCCGAACTACTTCGAGATCTCATTTTTAGTTTCTAATCATTAGAGGTTTGTGTAAATCCATATGATTCTCATTATTCTATTTCTCTTTCTTTCCAACCAACCACTCTTTCATTCCATTCTTCTTTCTTTACTCTTCGATATCCTTGAGTTCCTATTTTTTCCCCTATCATCTAATCCATAATAAAAGACGAAATAGAGGAAGAACCCCTATTGAAATCGACCTAATCCAAATCCAATAGGAATTAAATCAAGATATACAATTGATAACAATATGCTGCATAGAACTGGATATGGAATCCAATTCCATATAGAGGGAATTCGATATATCGGATTAGATAATGAATCTAACTTAGGAATATATAATATCCCATATACATTTGTTTCTTCTATTTTGCGTATTTTCTCATTTTCTATTGATGAATCGGATTCTAAAATCATTCCTTAAAAACCCGCACAAAAGATGACTGGACTTATAGACATTAAGGATATAGATCTAGCCTGACTCCGCCCCCCTTAATGCATATATACTTTGACAATTCCGTAATATAGTCTATTCTCTCTCCTACAACTCTAGGTTGTATATTCATACGCATTTCTAACTATTTAGTTTTCCAACCAAGCGGATTATCTGGAACCATGCATGAATTGAGCTAAGCTAAAAAAAAAGACTATTTTGAAAACTAGTCAATTCAATGATGACCTTCCATGGATTCACCTATATAGGCTGCGGCTAACGTTGCAAAAATAAGAGCTTGAATACCGCTTGTAAATAATCCAAGAAACATGACCGGTATAGGGACTACTAAGGGGACTAAAGAAACAAGAACAACAACGACTAATTCATCCGCCAATATATTCCCGAAAAGTCGAAAACTAAGCGATAATGGTTTTGTGAAATCTTCTAGGATGTTAATTGGTAAAAGAATTGGAGTTGGTTTAATATATTTCTCGAAATAACTCAATCCTTTTTTGCTAAGACCCGCATAAAAATATGCCGCTGATGTGAGTAAAGCTAAAGCAACAGTAGTATTTATATCATTCGTGGGTGCTGCTAATTCCCCATGGGGTAACTGTATAATTTTCCAAGGTAAAAGAGCACCCGACCAATTCGAAACAAAAATAAAAAGGAACATAGTTCCAATAAAGGGAACCCAGGGACCATATTCTTCTCCAATCTGAGTTTTGCTCAAGTCTCGAATAAACTCAAGCACATATTCGAAGAAATTCTGACCGTCGGTCGGGATGGTTTGTGGATTCCGAACAGCTATGATAACTGAACCTAGCAAGATAGTAATTACGACCCAAGAAGTGATGAGTACTTGGGCATGAATTTGGAAACCTCCTATTTGCCAATAGAAGTGTTGGCCTACTTCTACACCCGATATATCATAAAACCCCTTGAGTGTTTTAACGGAACATGGTATAATATTCATATTGTCCTCTGATAAAAATTGAACTTCAAAAAAGGAATTCTTTTGATTCAACCATCTCTTTCTCAACTCAGCAACTTGAAGTATTAATCTTATATTTAGGATACCAAGAAATCACATCAGATGATAATATATATCAATACCCTCTAATATATATCAATATTCCCCTTCTTTTATCTATGCAAAACAAAAAAGAATAGTAAGTGATCCCATAAATCTACGCAGTTACCCAAGAATGAACTATTCTTCTTAATCAACGATTTCTTATATAGAGAGAACGGCCCTCACAAATTGCAAATACTAATTTGTTAAGAATCAATCGAATTGAAGTCATAGTGTCATCGTTGGCTGGAATCGATATATTTGCGAGATCTGGGTCACAATTTGTATCGACTAAAGAAATAGTAGGAATCCCCAAAATGGCACATTCCTGAAGAGCTATATACTCTTTTTGCTGATCAAGGACGATCACAATGTCCGGCAACCTCGTCATATATTTGATCCCGCCGAGATATCTTTGCAAGGTAGATAATTTTCTCTTCAAGATTGCCACATCTCTTTTTGGGAGATGGTGGAATTTTCCCATCTTTTCTTCTGCTCTTAAGTCTCTAAATTGAGAAAGTCTAGTTTTCGTAATCGACCAATTCGTTAACATACCACTGAACCACTTTTTATTAACATAATGACAACGAGCCCTTATTGCAGCTGATGCTACTAAATCCGCTGCTCTTTTTTTGGTACCAACAATTAAAAAGCTTTTTCCCTGACTTGCTGCATCAAAAACTAAATCACAAGCTTCTGATAAAAAACGAGCCGTTCTAGCGAGATTTGTAATATGAGTACCTTTACGCTTTGCCGAGATGTAAGGGGCCATTTTAGGATTCCATTTCTTAATACCATGACCAAAATGAACTCCCGCTTCTATCATCTCTTTCAAATTGATGTTCCAATATCTTCTTGTCATTTTTTCCACACTTCCTTTTGATTTTTTCTTTTTTTTTTCATCCTACCATTCCATTACGGAATTTATTTCTTTTTTTTTTTGAAAATTAAGAAAGAGCCGAAATAGCTTGAAATAAATAATAATTGTTCCGATGTAACCTTCCACTGAGAATTGGCTATTGATACATGGTATAAACGTAACCTTAATGAATTAACTGACTTCTTTTACTTATTAAAATAAAATAAAAATCTAAAATCTGACCTGTTAGTGTTCTAAGGTCAAAAGTCTAGTTTAAATAAAAAAATCTGCTTTATGTATCCTTAAATCGTATAAATGGGGGTTCTGATGTCTCATAGAAATTGTTTGTTACATCAGAATCAGAAGAAACTAATTCTGTATGGAGAAACAAAATATCTCTCATTTCCGACGCGAATAGATTTTTTTTTTGAATTTCGAAATAAAGGTTCTTGTCTTGTGGGGAATGATGCACAAATTTTTGGAATCCGGTACCAACAGGTATAATCCCCCCCAGAACTACGTTTTCTTTCAGGCCTTTCAACCAATCAATACGACCTCGTAGGGCAGCTTTTGCTAAAACTCGAGCAGTTTCTTGAAAACTTGCTTCAGATATGAAACTTTGGGTATTCAGGGAAGCCCTTGTTATTCCCAATAAGATTGCCCGATAATAGACCGATTCATCCAAAGCTCGTCCTGCTCGTTCTGCTCGTAATAGTCCGATTAATTCCCCAGGTGAAAAAACATTAGACATTCCATCTTCGGAAACCCGCACTTTTGATGTTACTTGGCGTATAATAATCTCTATATGTCTATTATGGATCTGTACCCCTTGGGATCGATAAACCTTTTGGATCTTATTAACCAAAGAGATACGACTTTGGGCTATGGTTAGCTCAGCTCCAATCAAGAATCCCCAGGGGACCCCAAGAATTCTTGGTATACGCTCATTCCAATCCTCAATTCTCCTTTCGAGATTCGGCGATAGTGAATCAATTGAACGCGCTTCAAAGATTTGTTCTACTTTTGGAAGACCTTGCGTTATGTCACTAGATCTCGATTTTTCATATATAAACGTAACTAACCTATCTCCTTTGTAAAGGATTTCTCCATAATGACCATGAACAGTTGCTCCTGTAGTGGCCAAATAAGGCTTAGCTGCTCTTATAACAAAGGAATCAATATTAACAATGAAAATTTGACCAGATTTTTTTATGTGCGATTTAAATAGACATACATTTTCGCAAATAAATTGTCCAAGGTGAATTATTGCCAATGTCTCCTCCCAAGAATCATGATGGAGAAAGTGCCAATTCAAATGGAATGGATCCAACATGATGTTACTATCGAAATTCGAAATCCTTTGATTTTCATCTATTAAAGAGTATTTAAGCCCTTGAAGTACTTGGAGGGTTTGTTTCAAATTGTCAAGGAACAAATATTTTTTTAACAGGATCTGATTATGCGTTAGTAAATAGTAAGATGAAGAAAAATTCGATATACTAGGTACAATAGCGGCTAAGGGCCCAAAAATATCTCGAATAGGAATTCTAGGATTCGATTCTTTTACCGCATTGGGATATTTCGAATTCTTGAATAAACCAATTCGAGAACAGTTGGATGCCGACAAAATCATCAAAGATTGGTATTCTTTATTTCGATTCAACAAGGTGCCAATAGCTTCTTGATGTTGGCTAAGTGATTGAATCTTCGCCTTGGAATAAAAGGAATTGGTGCGATCTAACCTATTATTGGGAATCGGTCCTGCACTTGTCCTATCATACCTTCTTCGTGTATACGAAATAGTGGACTTGACTAACTCAATTCTTAGGAAATCGCGAATCAGATCATTTGCTCTTACCTCAACAAGGGAAGCACGAGCCTCCTCTTTTTCTTCTTGTTCCCAATTCACTACTAAGCAAGTTCGAACAAATTGACTATTCGTATGATAAATTCTTTGAGTTAACTTGCTATTTTCATGAGAAATAAAATTGACAAGTCGAAGTTGGAAATTATCCTCTTCTTGCAAGAGATCTTGCGGGAAAAGTGTTGCTAAATTTCTCCCTTCGTCCATTTCATATGCGACTGCAGGTCGAACCGAAACAAAATACTTTTCCTTGCTCTTGAGAATTTTTTTCCGTTGAACATAGACCCAATTTTTCCTTTTTTTTGATTCCTTAGAATCTTTCTTTTCTCTTTCTGGTGGTATCAAACTACCACCTAATATCTTATCCGCCTCTTCAGGAAAATGCATATCTCCGGAAAAGATTTTGAGTTCCGTATGGCTTTTTTTTCTCTTCACTCGGACCAATCCACCTAGTCGACTTCTTGTATTTTTTGTGAGTTGTGTATCCACTCCAATGATACTATTATCAAGTACCTTTAGGGATGAGGATCTCGGCAAGATATGCAGTTCTTGAAGAATGAAAAAAAACCGATCTAGTTCTTTTTGGTATTTTAGACTAAATTCTTTTGTTCCTCGATGCTCAATCAAACCCTCTTTTTTTAAGATGGAATCTTCCTCTGGGCTCCCGTATTCGTCCTCTGAGTCTTCTTCTGAGTCTTCCTCTAAAGTCCCATATTCGTCCTCTGAGCCTTCCTCCGGGCTCCCATATTCGTCCTCTGAGTCTTCCTCTAGAGTTCCATATTCGTCCTCTCGGGTTCTATATTCGTTCTCTGGGCTCCCATATTCGTCTTCTGAGTCTTTCTCTCCAGTCCTATATTCATCCTCTAGGATCCCATATTCGTCTTCTAGGGCTTCATATTCGTCCTCTAGGATCCCATATTCATCTTCTAGGGTTTCATATTCGTCCTCTCGAGTCCTATATTCGTCTTCTAGGGTTTCATATTCTTCCTCTCGGGTCCTATATTCGTTCTCTGGGCTCCCATATTCGTCCTCTGAGTCTTCCTCTCGAGTCCTATATTCGTCCTCTAGGGTCCTATATCTAAATTTAACAATTCCTGAACCCTTTTTATCTTTTCTGTATCGTGGATCGTCAAAATAAGCAAAAATAGTATTTCTACGTAAAACACCCATAAAGGGTATTTCAATCGAAATCCCCAAACAGGATATTAGTTCTTTCTCTTGTTCTTGATGATATTGTAATGGAATGACGAACCCATTTCTTCGCTTTTTCGCCAACAAATCCGAATTATCTTGAAGAATAGAAGGATAGACAAAATTCCAATGGCCATTGGACATGATTCGATCCGGCGTTGAATAATCAAGAATTTCCCTATCTTTTTTACCAAAAGTATCCAACAGTCTATGTCTTACTTGATCATTAGCCATTGAGAGGTCAAAGAGATATCTTCCGTCAACAGAAAAAGAATAAGTATTCATTTGATCTTGATCCTTGTGGAGCGAAAAAGACGCTATACTGGATCTGCACATACTTACTGACAATATCCATAAATGGCTTGTTTTTGGTAATCGACGAAGATTACCATATTGATATTCGGGCGCATGGTAAACATCAGTACTCCAGTGCATTTCCCCGTCTGATTCGGAATAAATATGCTTTTGTACTTTTTCTTTAAAATGCAAAGTGGACGTTCCGGCACGAATCTCCGCAATTACTTGTTCGGATTCTACATACTGATCATTTTGCACTAGAATCAAGCTTTTTGAGGGAATATTCACACTATATAGAATATCCTGACTCTGAATAGTTACATGCAAGTCTATATAACATAGAAAAGCAGGCTGCCCATGACGGGTACGTGTGGGGTGAACCAAATCTTCATTGAATTGGATTTTTCCATTCGAAGGGGATCGTACAAGGTCGGCAGTACCCCCTGTGAATACTCCGCCAGTATGAAAAGTTCTTAATGTTAGTTGAGTCCCTGGCTCCCCAATTGATTGACCTGCAATAATACCTACGGCTTCCCCCAATTCGACCAGATCGCCATGAGTGGGACTCCGACCATAACATAATTGACAGATCCAAGATGTGCTCCGGCAAGTAAAGGGGGTTCTAATATATATTGGTTGTGCTCGAAATGGTTGTGCTCGAAAGGCAGTTATGAATCGATTGACTAATCCAATTCCAATATCTTGATTTCGAGCGGCAATGCATCGTGAACCAATATATATATCGTCTGCTAATACACGACCAATTAGTGTTTGGACAAAAAGTTTTTCCGTCATCCCATTTTGAGGACTCAAAGAAATACCTTGGATAGTACCACAATCTCTTCTACGCACAATAATATGTTGAACTACTTCAACAAGTCTACGTGTAAGATATCCAGCATCCGCTGTTCGTACAGCAGTATCTACAACCCCTTTGCGGGCTCCGTAGCAGGAAATTATATATTCTGTCAAAGAAAGTCCCTCGCGTAAATTGCTTTGAATAGGTAAATCAATCATTTGTCCTTGAGGATCCGCCATTAATCCTCTCATACCTACTAATTGGTGTACCTGAGATGCATTTCCTCTGGCTCCTGAAAAAGACATTAGATAGACTGGATTAGAAGGATCCGTTATCCGAAAATTCGAATTCATTTCTTGTTTCAAATATTCACTTGTAGCATACCATATCTCAACGGATTGGCGTAATTTTTCTACCGCGTGTACAGCCCCATAATAATAGTGTTTCTCCAAAAGAAAACTCTGTTGTTCCGCGTCTTGCACTAACCATCCCTTAGATGGTATTGTTAAAAGATCCTCGATTCCTAATGAAATCGATGTAGTAGTGGCTTGATGAAAGCCCAGAGTCTTTATTTGATCCAGTATATGGGATGTATATCCCATTCCGAAATGATCTATTAATCTGCTAATAAGTCGTTTCATAGCAGTTCCGTCTATCTCTTTATTATGAAAGACCAGATTGGCCCGTTCCGCCATACATAAGTACCCCCTTTTTCGGCTGAGTAGGATTCGACAATTGCTGAGTAGGATTCGACAATGGGCCTGAGTCAGTGATTCGAAAATTTAATTAACTTCCTTTCCTTAATCTCAATCTGGATTCGCGCGGCAAAAATGATGATACTAGCGAAATCGGAATGCCCCCCGAAAGGGAGGGGCATCGCCGAATCTAACTTCCTTGTTTAGATAGTGTATGAATAGGCCTGACTAAATCCTTGTATGGCTTCCTCTATTTCTCTATAAAAAGAAATATGACCAAGAGTGCTTCGAATGTATATAGAACGGATTTCTTTTTTTCTATTTCCCACTATTAGATAGTGGGCATAAATCTCATGATAAGTCCCCAAAGATTCATATTGAACTTCAATCGGAACTTCTCTTGACCCAATGACGCGTTGATCTAGTTTCCATCGGAGCCACAAGGGACTGTCTAAACTGATTCGTTTCTGTCTATAAGCTCCCAGTGCATCATAGGAATTAGAAAAATGGGGTTCTTTATCTTTTGTATACTTATAATTATTATTATTGTAATTTACTTTTTGATTTGGATAGTTTGCGCAACTATTATATCTATTTGCACAAATACCCCGACGGTTTCCAATCGTTAATACATAAAGTCCGATAAGCATGTCTTGGGTCGGTACGCAAATAGGATCCCCAATAGCGGGAGATAGGAGATTCATATGAGAAAACATAAGTAAACGGGCTTCCGCCTGAGCTTCCAAGGATAAAGGTAGATGAACAGCCATTTGATCCCCATCAAAGTCCGCATTGAAACCCTTACACACTAATGGGTGTAAACAAATAGTACGCCCCTCCACTAAAGTAGGTTGGAAGGCCTGTATGCCTAATCTATGCAGGGTAGGTGCTCTATTCAACAGTACAGGATGTCCCCGCATAACTTCTTGAAGTATTTCCCATACAATGGGTTCCTTTTCCCAAATTTTCCTTTTAGCAATCCTGACATTAGAAGTAGCGCGTTTCGTGATTAAATCGCGAATTACAAATAGCTGAAAAAGCTTTATTGCTATCTCTAGAGGTAATCCACATTGATGTAATGAAAGCGAAGGACCCACAACAATGACAGAACGCCCCGAGTAATCGACCCGTTTTCCAAGCAGAGTCTCGCGAAACCTTCCCTCTTTACCTTCAATTACATCTGAAAGTGATTTGTATACTTTATTGTGACCATCCCTCGTTGGTTGCCCGCGGGACCCACTATCAAGAAGTGTATCCACGGCTTCTTGTACCAATTTTTCCTGGCACATTACTAAATCTGCTGGCGCTAATTCACTTCTTTTTAATAGATAGGCAAGGTTGTTGTTCCGACGAATAACTCTCTTATAAAGTTCATTAATATCCGAAGTCACTACTTTATCCCCAGACCTATAAACAATGGGTCTCAATTCGGGAGGAAGAACTGGTAATAAGCACAAAACCATCCATTCTGGTTCTACATTTGTTTGAATAAAATGTTTCGCCAATTGCATGCGTCTAATCAAAAAAACTTTTCTTATTCGTCTTTTTCTATCTTCCCATTCATCTCCACTATACCCCTCGTCTTCTAATTCCTTCCATTCGACCAAGGAATTCTCTATAATAATTCGCAAATCCAAATCTGCTAATTGTTCTCTAATAGCACCTGCTCCTGTCGCAATTTCCCGATTTCGAAATGTTGCAAAGCCTGGGGTAGAAAAAAAGGGAGAAATGCTGTGGTTACAGGATGCAATTTCATCTTCGAATAAACCTCGTAATCGTAAGAAAGTAGGTTTTTTAGCGCTGGGCCTAGCAAAAGAGAAATCGCCGTATACTAGGCCCTCCAATTTCTTAAGGGGTTTATCTAAAAGGTTCGCGATATAACTAGGAAGACCTTTCAAATACCACACATGAGTCGCGGGACATGCGAGTTTGATGTATCCCATTTGATATCTTCGTATCCGAGAATCAACAAATTCTACCCCGCATTTTTGGCAAAATCTTTCCTCTTCGTTTTCAGCTCCGCTCGCTCGAGAATTTCCACAAGCACAAATTCCGCTTTTTATGGGTCCAAAGATTCTTTCGCAAAACAATCCATCTTTTTCTGGTTTATCGGTTTTATAATGAAAAGTAGAGGGCCTTGTGACTTCGCCAACGACTTCCCCATTAGGTAGGTTTTTGTTAGCCCAAGCCTTTATTTGTTGAGGGGAAACGAGTCCAATTTGAAGTTGTTGATGTTTATATTGGTCAATCATAAATAAGAAAAGAATTTATATTTATTCCGATCAAACTTCCTCCCTATTAACCTGGAAGTTCTTCTCAGATACAAGGAAATGATTCAGTTCTAGAGCCAAAGATCGTAGTTCTCGAACGAGCACTCGAAAAGATTCTGGAGGATACTCGTGATTAGGTACTCTTTTTCCCCAGATCGTAGCATTAAGTATTTCTTGGCGAGCTATAAGATGATCAGATTTATAAGTAAGTATCTCTTGTAAAATATGAGCAACACCAAATCCTTCTAAAGCCCAAACTTCCATTTCTCCTACTCGTTGTCCCCCTTGCTTGGCTCTTCCTCTAACGGGTTGTTGTGTAACAAGTGAGTAGGGCCCAGTAGAACGTCCATGGATTTTCTCATCAACTTGATGAATTAATTTTAAGATATAGGACTTCCCTATTAGAACAGGTTGTTCGAAGGGGTCTCCTGTTCTTCCATCAAATATTCTGCTTTTTCCCGGGTACTCGGGTTCAAATACCCATGGATTTTTTGTTTGTTTACTGGCTTCATATAATTCTGAAAACACAAGTTTTCTTGAAGCCTCTTGCTCATATCTCTCATCAAAGGGTGCTATTCTATAATGTTTCTTTAGCAGATCCCCGGCTAATCCGAGCGAGCTTTCAAATATTTGTCCCACATTCATTCGTGAGGGTACTCCTAAGGGATTGAAGACCATATCAACAGGTGTTCCATCTTGCAAATAGGGCATATCTTGCCTGGGCAAAATTTTGGAAATGATCCCCTTATTCCCGTGTCTTCCGGCTACTTTATCCCCAACTTTGATTTCGCGTTTCTGTAAAATATATACACGAACCATTATGTCTAGGGGGTCCCTCTGGATCCATTTCACATCGATAACGCGCCCTCTTCCACCTATAGGTAGTTTGAGAGAAGTTTCTTTTGAAGTGGATACCTCAAGGCCAAATATGGCCCGTAATAACCCAGCTTCCGCGATATACGACGATTCGCTCGCTATCTGAGGCGTTAATTTACCTACTAAAATATCGCCAGTTTCTACCCAGGATCCCAACCTAACAACTCCATTTCTGTCCAAATTGCGGAGTAAATGTTCTTCTAGATGTGGTATTTCTTTAGTAATTTTTTCAGCGGAGCCTTGGCTTGTCGTATCCGTCTGAATTTCATATTTTCGGATGTGAAAAGAAGTATAAATATCCTCATATACCAAACGTTCGCTAATTAGTACTGCGTCTTCAAAATTGTAACCTTCCCATGGCATATAAGCTACTAATACGTTTTTTCCTAAAGCAAGTTCCCCACCAACTGTAGCAGCTCCCTCCGCTAAAATTTGTCCTTTTTTAATGGATTTACCCCGCAGAACCCGAGGTTTTTGGTGCATACAAGTATTTTTGTTAGAGCGCCGATGGGTAACTAAAGGAATACTTATAGTCTTCCCACTACTTGATAAAAGGATCTTGTGACTATCAGTAGAAATGATCTTTCCCTCGCGTTCGGCTATAACGGAAACCCTCGAATCTAGAGCTGTTTGGCGTTCCAATCCAGTTCCAACAATGCACTTCTCGGACCGAGAAAGCGGAACTGCTTGGCGCTGCATATTAGAACTCATTAAAGCCCGATTCGCATCATTATGCTCAATAAAAGGAATGAGAGAACCTCCAATAGAAAAATATTGGAAAGGAAAAATACTTCTAACATGAATCTGTTCCCATGCAATAGTCAGGAATTCTTGACGGTATCTAGCTGGAACAACCTGTTCTTCCTGAATACCCTGATTCAAGGACAAAGAATTTCCTGCTGCTATCATATAATATTCATCTCTATTTGGTGATAAATAAACCACCTGTCTCTCTTTTTTTTCTTTTGCTTTCTCAGATATTTCATAAAAGGGACTCTCTATGGACCCCCACCAGTGGTCAATTCTCGCATGAATAGCTAAGGATCCAGTAAGTCCAACATTGATTCCTTCGGACGTGTCAATTGGACAAATACGCCCATAGTGACTCGGATGAATATCTCGGCTCCGAAAACTTGCAGTTCTCCCCGTCAATCCTCCAGGACCCAAACAACTCACTTTTCGCCCATGAACAGTTTGTGTCAATGGATTGGTTTGATCAAAAACTTGAGATAAGGGGTATGTGCCAAAAAAGGTCTCATAAGTAGTTATTAATAAAATCGAAGTTGAAGTTGGAGTTACCAAAGTTTGTGGAGTCGGTTTCGATTGACGTATGAATACTCTACGGATAGTTTTTTGAACCGCATGTTGTAAACGACCAAGAGCCAGTCCGAATTGATCTTGTAACAGATCCGCAACCGAACGAATACGTTTATTTTTCAAGTGATTCATATCGTCATCGTCAAGTATACCCGTTCCAAATTTCATTCCAATCAAATGATCCGTAGCGGCCAATACATCTCGTGGTAACAAGAATGTATTGTTCTGAGGTATATCAAGATTCAGTCTCCGATTCATATTTCGTCGACCAATCCTTCCTAATTCACATTTTTGTTGAAAAAATTTCTTTTGTAATTCCTCACATAAGGACTCCGAAAATACCAGGTCCCCACCTACACAAGCAAATTGTTGATAAAACTCCAAAATAGCTTTTTCTTTTGACTCAATCCTCTTCTTCTCCTTAGCATTCGGGAAAGATAAGAAAATTTCAGGGTAGGAAACATTATCTAGAATTTCTTTTAGATTCGAACCCATAGCTGATGATAGAACTAGAATAGATATCTTTTGTTTTCTACTCACGCGAGCCCATATCCTTTCTTTTTTATCAATTGCTAATTCCGATCTTCCTCCCCAATCTGATATTATAGTCCCAGTGTAGATAGAAATTCCCTTATGGTCTAATTCCGAGCGGTAGTAAATACCAGGACTTAGCAATATTTGATTGATCACAATTCGGTATATTCCATTTATTATAAAGGTTCCTAAGGAATTCATTATAGGAATGTTTCCAATAGAAATGGTTTGCTTTTGCACATCGAAACCAAAAATTAATCTCGCAGATACATATAATTCGGAAGAATAGGTGAGTGATTCATACACAGCATCCCTTTCTTTTATCGAGGGTTCTAGCAATTGATATCCTTTCGCAAATAATTGAAATGCAATTTCGTGATCTGGATCTTTAATTGTTGGAAACTTCTCAAGTTCTTCTGCCAAGCCTTGATTAATGAACCTACAAAATCCCTCGAATTGGATCTGACTAAATCCGGGTATTGTGGACATTCCCTCATTTCCATTCCGGAGCATCTTAATCTTAAGTTTCCTGTTTATCGAAGAAAAATTCCATTATCAGCTCACTCTTCATCAATCCCTATGGATCGATCTAGCAATTATGGAATCCATATTCTGTTTACTGAATCACATGAAATTCTAGGGAACTCCACATACATATTTCATATATGTATTTCATACATATGAATAGAGACAATTTCGACGAAAGTTCGAATTTGCCAGGGGTACAAATCGAATGAAAATGAATTGATAAAACATTCCTAGAAAAAAATTCTGCCACTTACACTTTATGATACTAATCAGATTGGATGGCAAAGATTTCTCATTTTATCTCCTTTCTATGAATGGGATAAAGCCATAATATAATAATTTATAAGCACTAGAAAATTTGACTTTAGTTCGATTTAGAATAGCACGCTTAGTTTAATTTCAAAAAAGAATAAGAATTTGAGGGTTCTTTTTTGTTTCGTAGTAGTAGAATTGCTAGAAAATATAGGATTTCATTGTAGAATCCTAAAATAAAGTAAGTCCTTTTTTTAAGTACATGCCAATCTAGTTATCCACCTCTCCACATATCCCTGCTTTTATCGTAATTTCACTTGGGTGGGCCAAGATGGTCAGGTCATACTCTATATCAGACCAAATTTCTTTTTTTTATTCAAGATATTTAATGCAATGAAAAATTAAAGCACGATTCCCCATAGAGATATGTACATAAGGGGGATCCATGGATAATAATGCTGTTATGGATAATAATGCTGTTCGGACCTGTAGTTTACCTATACACGGATTAGGCATAAATCCATTCTATTTTATTATGCCATTAAAAGGAAGGGGGGAGAGAATACCGATTTAAGAGTCGTTCACTACTGCAATTCAAAAAAAAAATAGAATTCTAGTTAATGGTTCCAATTTGTTCTGAATTTTGCAGCCTGTGACTGGAAATCCACTTTTTCTCTTTTTTCATCTCAATAGAAAGAAAAGGGAAGTTTTCTAGTGTTAGCAATGTTTGTTTTAAGATAGAATCCATCGAGGAGAATAATCGAAACTGGATTCAAAAAAAGCAGGAATAGATTTTTTGAAAAAGATTGGAAAAAAGTAAGTAGAATTAGATTCAAGATAAAAGAAAGGAGGTTTTAGTAAGAAAACCTGGATGAATACTTGCTCTTTTCTCTATTTTAGATCGGATTTTTTGGCGGCATGGCCAAGCGGTAAGGCAGGGGACTGCAAATCCTTTATCCCCAGTTCAAATCTGGGTGCCGCCTGATCAATAAAATACTTAGGCTTATAGTACTGATCGAACTCAACAAATTCGTACCCTGCATAAGTTGGGGCAAGAGAGTAACTAGGCCTGGCGATACTGGATTTTGAGAATCCATAGTTCTATCCTCAAACTAGGGTTTGTTTTGTCGGTAGTGGCCCAAACGGCTACCAATAAGGATGAGGTTGCGTTTCCTTATTCTTTTATTAATTTTAATTGATTCTTAATTGATTCGATTCGAGAATTAAAAATTACAAGGCTAAGATGTCAGAAATCTTGATATCCAAAGGGCCCCTAAGGGGCATTCTTTTTTTTTCAATCTAAGATTGAAGAAGGGACTCCACGAAGGAATATCAAGACTTCCTAATTATCATACATTTTATTTATCATACATCTTATGCTACCTACATACACTAAAGTAAGGGCTACTGATTCTGTCGAGAATCAGATTGAATAGGCTGATCAAAAATCAATTTCGGAGTTGTGGATAAAGTCTCCTCATTCTTTCATAGAATGATAGAAGGGCTGTAGGGTTTAGGTTAAAAATAAACATAGGCAAGGTAGGTATCCAATAAATATTTATCTATCCTAATTTTATGGTATATTCTGACGTCCTTTGCTTATAAAAAAAGGGTAACAAAAGGAAGAAAAAATCTTCCTATTCCCGCGTCTTCTATTCAGGACATCATCCCCGTACTCTTTTTTAAGGAAAAGGGCTATGTATCGTATTTATACTTAATGCTCTCCAATTCTACCAGAAATCCTATAAGAATTTGTTAGGAGTAAATTCCTTGAACTGATTCATCCATAGCGTTAGGGCAGAATCCCTTTTTGACTCTGTACCCTTGATTCCACTATGATTATTGATCAATAGTAGAATAATTCCTTCATAGAAATAGGAGACATAATTTACATGGATATAGTAAGTCTCGCTTGGGCTGCTTTAATGGTAGTCTTTACATTTTCTCTTTCACTAGTAGTATGGGGGAGGAGTGGACTCTAGGGATACTACTAATTGATTGAGTAGTCGAATTGTTGTATCAACTTTTTTCTTTAATTGATCGTTTTGCATTAATCATTTTGCCAAACTTTATTCTTTCTCTCTTTCTTTAGTTTTGTTTCACTCCTGTACCTGTAAGAAACTCTTGTAAGAAAGAGTCGTTCTATTCTACTATATAGAAATAGAAAGAGCGATTACAGCAATTCAAAATTTCTACTAGAAGTGACGAATGGTTAAAAAAGTTCTATACATAAGAAAATTAGACTTTCTTCCACGGAGCTATTCACAACATATCGCACACTTTCCATTTGTTTTATATTCTTTTCTTATTCTTAGAATAATTTTTATGCTCTTTTGAAGCATCTCGCCGCATGTTTAAGCATGAAAGATTCGCTGGTTTTTTCCTTTTACTTTTTTCTTTTACTTTTTACTATAGTCTATTCTCATATTATTTTTCTCTCCCTCCATGGATTCTTTCGTGAAGAATTGTCTTCGATTTTTTTATTTTGACTTGATTGAAATTAAGTGGATGCAGTGAAAAAAGAAATTGAATTAGACTACTATTTCAATCTACTAATCTATTCTATGTAGATTCAAGATAATATAATAGAAAGGCTCTAAAGTGTCGTAGAAAAAACTATATGTAGTTCTTTCTACCACACTTTATGATTCCAACCAGATCCTTTCATTTAAGACTTGGATTTTTATTTTATTTAATCCCTTTTTCATTTCTTCAATGATTAATTGGAATTACAATTAATCATTTTGGCTGACTGTTTTTACATAAATAATAAGTAAAAAGGCAGTAGGAACTAGAATAAACAGTGCAGTAGCAATAAATGCGAGAATATTGACTTCCATAACCTCTTTATTTTTTTCACAATAACTCGGGATGTAATCCCATGGAGAGGAAAAAGGGGTATCCTGTAAATTCAAGGGGAGGACTTGCATTCTGATAATACTGAATCAATTCAATATTATGAATATCGGATCTATCAAATCAATTCATGGTTGAGAGTGGAATAGTATAACATAGGAAGATCCACTTTTTCTTTTCTATATCTATAACCCACGATCTTTCTTATCTTATCCAATTTCCCTTCCTTTTTCTTATAGTTATACATACAATTATGTATGTATGTATTATATGACCGACTTTCTATGGGTCACATAGACATCCAAATAAGCAGTAGAAGTAGAAGTGAGATGGAGAAAAGAGGGCTTAAATAAAAAAAAATCGAATATTTTAATTAATTTAGGAAAAAGGGCGTTTGCTTTGCTTGGTTTTTCTTTTATTTTATTAAGTTACTATCAATATCCACTTTTGGGGTCTAAAGATGAGAACAGATCCATAAAATAAGGAGTCCGCAAATGGAATGAAAATGAGATAGATTCTTTCCAATTAGTCATTGAACATACACAAACAAAGTTGGAACTACAAAATGGAGGGGGCCTGGTTTAATCCAAAAAGTAAAGTACTAATTATATTCAATTAAATTCACTGTCTATGTCTAAGAAAAAACGAATACGATTTATGTATGGATTTCGGTAAAATACCGGTACTCTATTCCATAAGAGTCGAATAGGAAGTTAAGATGAGGATGGTATCATCATAAGGATAGAGTAATATCCTAAATTATACTAATCCAAGTATGATATGTATGTCTTTCCTTATCAACCGGGAGTAGTGAAAAAAAAAAATTCCTATAGGCCTCCCCTCCCTCTTTAATGAGAAATGCGAAATAAAAAAAGTGAAATAAGGGTGCCCCATAGGTATTTGATCTTCTCTCCTGCCCCCCCTTTTTCATGGAAAAAGGAAAGATGAATTTCTCCATTCATTGAACCCTAGTTCGGGACTGACGGGGCTCGAACCCGCAGCTTCCGCCTTGACAGGGCGGTGCTCTGACCAATTGAACTACAATCCCCGCGGGGTGTATGGCATACCTATTCTTAAATAGAACCATAAGAAGATTCGATTCGCCTGTCGTACTCTAAGAAATAGACGAATCATATACTACATACCCACATATCATATGTGGGTATAGTGAGAGTGACATAACTAGTATGTCGCGATTTTTTATCGCTAAAAATGGATGATAATCCACCTTTCATTTCAATAAGAAAAACTCTTTTGTTTGTAAAAAAGGAATGAGAGAGATATGGATTAGAAAGAAATTTCCCCCTTTCGCTTTATCCTTTATTTCTATGGATCAGACATTTTATTTTATGGAAGAAAAACAAATGGATTTAGTTCATATTCACGAAGCCCTAGATTTTTGGGCCGAGCTGGATTTGAACCAGCGTAGACATATCGTCAACGAATTTACAGTCCGTCCCCATTAACCGCTCGGGCATCGACCCAGGAAGAATTTATTCTAGGGTTTTTTAGAATCTATGATTAACCTCCTTTCATAATACTCCCTACCCCCAGGGGAAGTCGAATCCCCGCTGCCTCCTTGAAAGAGAGATGTCCTGAACCACTAGACGATAGGGGCATCACTTCACTAGACGATAGGGCCATATACAACCGCTCGTCATTATACTATAATGATAGTATGAGCAGTTTTTTGGAATTGTCAATATACTCGAAGAGTATAACTAGATCCAAAGCAAAGAGTCTTTCCTACTTTTCTGTTATGCTTTCATAGGATTTTTTTTAGTTGATGGTTAGGTTAATTCACGGATCATTCCCTACTTTTTAGGGAAATTCATTTAAAGGGTATAGAATAAGAATAGATTAATAAAAGGGATTCTAGATTAGTTCAGTACAGGTAGTGATTTGATTGATCTAACAGGAAAAAGAGTCCAATTTGATTTCTTTTTTGTAATTTCCACCCCGTGCTTCGTTTAGCGTTCAGACCAAAAATGCATGCATCCCACACTAAGCCATAAAATTCAAGAAAAAATAGAGAAATTTTCAAAAACAAAGAAAAAAAAGTGAATAAATAATAAATTTAGTAGAAAAGTACTTTATCGGATTCGAACCGATGACTTACGTCTTACCATGGCATTACTCTACCACCAAATAAAAAGCCCTTTATCGGATTTGAACCGATGACTTATGCCTTACCATGGCATTACTCTACCACTGAGTTAAAAGGGCTTTTTATTCAATTCAAAAATTAGCCACTTTGATTTCTCATTATGAGTCTACTGCATAATGTACATAATATATGTATATATAGAGATATATGTAGAGATTATATATGTATATATCGAGATATAGAAGTTTATTCATGGCGAGGTTCAAAATCTTGAGAGTTCAAAATCTTGAGAAAATCAAGAAAAATAAGAAAATCTTTCATATTCTCTCTTATCACTTGCACAAAGTAGAGGTTTTTTTCTTTTTTTATATAAAAAAATACATATAATAAAATACGTGAAGAGAGAGTTGACACAATAAAAAATTATTATTAGTATCCGATATACTTGAAGAGGGTAAGTTCATAGGTATGTAAACATGATCTCGGACGACTCACCAAACCAAAGCCCAGAAGTTCTATTTTTTAGAAGAGGAGAACAAATATGTATCAATTGTTGAATCGGATACAACAATGGGCAAAAAAAAAAAGGCCAAAGGGGCAATAAGAGCTGCTGTTAAAAAAACGGTAGACTTTGTTTTTTTTTATCTTTAGGCTATTGACTTTTCACGTGCTCAGAACGTTCTGCAGAATTAGGGACTTTTTTCTTCTATTGGCTGATCTTATGATGAGAACTTTCTCCATTTATGTTTTATTTCTTCTAATTCTAATTGGGTAGGGTATAAAGGAATTCGCGCTCTTCATATACCCATATGGTTGGGTATTAATTTTCAGTGATATACTTCTTGTCTGTTTTGGTGAGAAATTGAAACTATTTTTAACAGGCATCTCTTAGAAAAACCTTCGAGTTCAAAACTTTTCAATTTTTCTTAAAAAGTTTTGGACGGATTTGTTGAAGCGATTTTTAACAGGTACCCCTTCCAAGGAAGGGGGGTACTTGAATATTCTCAAGGGATTATGGTTGGTGCATTTTGAACAAACTATGTTGGAGTTTTAGCAACAATTTGCTTGTAAAAAGTGGGCAGTCGAATTTATACTGCAGAGTATAAAAATTATTCTACTGCCTGCCCAACAAAAAATAATAAACCATACCCTACATACCTAACTCCTCCTGGCTATGGGTTTTCTGTTTCCGAAGATTAGGAAAAAAGGAGGATTCTGGAACCCTAAAGGTTCGATGGTATATGGATATGGAAAATATAAGATTCCCGATCCTAGCGGGAAAAGGAAGGGAACAGATACCCAATATGATTCTTGGGAGGAACATTTGGTAATGGTCTTGGTCCTCTATGCTCTTTTTTATGTGTTCTTAGTTCTATTCATCTTCTTTGATTCTTTTAAACAAGAATCTAATAAACTAGAATTGAGTGGAAAAGAGGAGAAGAAATTGGTAAATGGAGAGGATCGACTAACCAGAGACATTTAGGATCTTCTTTACATCAGGTAAATCCGTCGGGTCCTGTCCGCTTCTCCGTTTAAGTTACGACTCTTTGTTTCTTGCTTCTCTCAAGCCATAGGGAAAGTCTATGATGAATTTTTAAAATGCATCTCACTCTTTCTCTAGGGCTCGGACTTCATGATAAGTGGGGGAAGAAAGAAAACATCTTCCCCAATTTCTTTGTTCAGAATTGAACAAAAAAGAAAAGGAAGAAAGGGATTTATGGGGGCAGTGCTGCTCCCTATATCTCCTAGTGTATATTGTAGGAATAATCAAACTATTCCTTAGAGCAGTCTGGCACACTTACGTCCTCGCAAAACAAATAATGATCATTGTAGTCGTAACCGTAGAATACGAACCTAATCGAAATGCATACATTTGTCTCATACACTATGGGGATGGTGAGAAGAGATATATTTTACATCCCAGAGGGGCTATCTAAACCCTAAAGCTAAAGTAAAGGCCCGCGATCGAAGTACCAACAGCTCACTGTCATGAACCTTCTCCATTTGATTCAATAAGGGGGAATTAGCCTCCTTCTCGAATGGCTACCCTTGACAAAGGGTAGCGTTGGTATCATAATCTACATGTAGCGGGTATAGTTTAGTGGTAAAAGTGTGATTCGTTCTATTAATAACTGAATTTGAAATGATATACTTAAGGCGTCCTTAAGTTTTTTATATTCCGATGAAAACTTTAGTTCTTATAAAGGATTTAATCCTTTTCCTCTCAATAGCATATTGAGGAAGAATATACATTCTCGCGATTTGTACCCAAAAACTAATTGAAATTGCATCCAAAATACAAATTGGATTATGAGTACAGAGTCGCGAAGCATAATTTTGCATTGGATTAAGTATTCCAATTTTTAAAATATGAGTAAAGGATCTATGGATGAAGATACAAAAAAGTTTATTTCCAATCGTAACTAAATCTTCTTTTGTTAAAAAAGGAAATGGAAGCCAAATAGCTAAAAAACGGTAGTTTTGGTTTACTAGAACCATCAGCATATTGTTTCAGCTCGGTGGAAACCTAATTCTTTTCCTCAGGATCTCTTGAATGAAATTAGGGAACGAAGTAAGTAGATTAGATAGATTTAGTAGAATTTCTATCTCCTACTCTATAGGGATCATCTAGAAAGCGGAGAGCTTTGGTTCCATTCAGATAGAAAAGCTGACATAGATGTTAAGTGGTGAGAATATCCATAAAGGAGCCGAATGAAATCAAAATTTCATGTTCGGTTTTGAATTAGAGACGTTAAAACTAATCAACCAACGTCGACTATAACCCCTAGCCTTCCAAGCTAACGATGCGGGTTCGATTCCCGCTACCCGCTCCATTCTGTATAAAAGGACTATTCTATTTGTCTAGACATGGTAGAGTCCTGTATTCAACCTTTTTCGTCCACCAGTTTCCGTCCCTCCAGAGCGGAGTAGAGCAGTTTGGTAGCTCACGAGGCTCATAACCTTGAGGTCACGGGTTCGATTCCCGTCTCCGCACTTAGCAGTCTGTATAAAAGGACTATTCTATTTGTATAGAGTAGAGGGCTGGGCGGTATCCAACCCTTTTTTATTCATTAGTTCCCGGCCCTAAAGGGCCAAATGGAGCAGTTTGCGAAGTCACTTGCCCCTACAAGAAGAACTCTCAAGGCTCCTTCCTACCCTGCAGAAAAGAAAAAAGAAATGAAAGAAAGGCACAGTCTACCTCCCTTCCCTTTAAAAGGAGTTTGCCAGTTGTTTGTCTCGGTGAATCCCCAATTTAGGGAGCCCTGTTGGCGAGTTCGATTCCCGCCTCCGGAGCCCCTTTTTTTGAGTGGGGTGCAAAAGAAGGGTAAGATAGTAAGGGATACGGTACTAGACTAACACCTACTTAATTTAATATAAGTAGTTAAGTAGTCAACTAGACTAAATTTTTTATCATAGTACCTTACTAAATTAAGCTGGCGAGCGGCGGGAATCGAACCCGTATCTTCTCCTTGGCAAGGAGATGTTTTACCATTGAACTACGCTCGCTACGGGATATATTTTATAGGGTATATCCGCCTGGGTCGACCGTCTATGTCTGGGTCGACCGTTTCATTTTCTATTATATTAGAGTTTTCTTTTTTTTAATTGTCTGTCAATCAATATTCTAATGGCAATGGAATTTCATAATAATGAAAGAGAAGAGGTAGCAATTCGGAACGCAAATTGCATTTTAATGCGTCTCACAATTCCAATTTTTTCGAAGAAATGGCCTTTTTATTTATTTTGTATCGGGCTACTAAATACTAAACAAATTTAAGAAATGAGAGAATTCAGAATAGCTACCAGAAAGACTAGTCCAATCCATAATGATGTACCGGAAAATACAACGTTTTTATTATTTGACCAACCATCAGGAGAAGCAAATACAAGGGGTACACTAATTACTAACACTGAGGAAGTCGCAAT